TAGCTTAATATTATAATAATACATTTTTTAATTAGGGGGTAATAATTTAATTTTTATAATATTATAATTAATGTAATTAGTTCTTAACCAGGCATATATTCGCGTAGTATATATTGACAGACATGCTCGCATGTTACAAATATGTTGTAATGAGACCACGAGTAATTGCAGTGTTGTAACTAATTTTTATTTTGTCATAATAGTGTTAAAAAGTTATAATATTATAATAATTCCAATTAGGGTTAGAAGTGTAACCAGTGACTTATCCGCTTCATGAGGAGTTTGAAAAAGTGTTAGTTATGTTAGCAGGTTGGGGGGGGTTGGGGGGGGTTACCTTTAAAAAGGTAAGTTTTAATTAATTGAGGGAAGAGGGGTGTGACTGGATAAATAAGGAGCAGGAACAGATCTATTATGCTCATGATATAACGTTATGCAATGACTACGTAAAATGTTTTTAGTAGTGACACTTTTATTATATATGCAAGGAGCATGTTCCCTCTTATTTAATATACATTGGTGTGCACTGTGAAATTCGGATGAAAGGAAAAAAAATAAAAGGAACCAGCTGCCCCTGTGGAGTGGGTCTTGGATAGGTGGGTAACGAGGAGTATGGATGACACCATTAACTTATGCAAGCGTCAATGAAAGTGTGTGGTTTAATTCGATTTATGGCCCTGAAGTAGGAACCGGGGCCAGGAATAGTTCACTCAGAACGAACCCCTCAATTATTGTCCCTCACCTTCAAGAAGAGTATGCATTAAGATATGGACTGGATGGTAGGTTCTTATTGCAGATGTTTAGTTAAGAATTAGGGATGTCAAATGCTTGGTATAACATTGGAGTCTTCGGGGGTTGTTGAATATATAAATCTCCTGGCTCTTTCTTGTGGGTTGTTGGGGATTTTTAAATTATTGCTTTGTGTTCGTTCTGTTCTTATAGTGAAAGTTTAATTGTTCTAAATCTTTTCAAGGGGATAATACATAGTATGCTTACATGAGGTAGGGATATATGGGTAAATTCAATATATGGTGAAATTCCAGTGGTGCACATTCCAAAGAATAGTTTAATTTAGAATCCTAGCTTTGGGAGTTAGGGGTGAGAGTTAAAATCTCTTTTCTTTGAGCAATAGGAAGGAATTTAACCTTCACCAGCCGGTTTACAAGACCGGTACTCTAAATCTTAAGCTACTAATGCAACGTCAACGTAATGCTTTATTTTCAGCTCAACCTGCAAGGGGAGCTAACAGAAGAAAGATTCCAAAGTACAAAAACGATGCAATCTGGCCAATAATAATGAATGGGTGTTCTACAGGTATTCCTCCGATTCAAGTCAGAATAGCAACATCTGCAACTAAGGTTCAGAAGAGGAATTGTGTTATTGGCCGGAATGTAAGGCTTCGTTGCTTCGATGTGTGAAGGATGGGTACAACTATAAGGACTAGAATAGACGATAGTAAGGCTAAAACTCCTCCTAATTTATTAGGAATGGAACGGAGAATAGCATATGCAAAGAGGAAGTATCACTCTGGCTTAATGTGTGGTGGGGTTACGAGGGGGTTAGCAGGAGTGAAATTATCAGGGTCCCCTAGTAAGTTGGGTGAAAATAGTGCTAGAGAAGTGAGGGCGATGAGCAGTCCTGCAAATCCTAGGAGGTCTTTGTATGAGAAGTATGGGTGAAATGAGATTTTGTCGGCGTCGGAGTTGAGTCCTAACGGGTTATTTGAGCCCGTTTCGTGTAAAAAGAGGAGATGGACAACTGTAGCGGCCGCAATTACGAATGGAAACAGGAAGTGAAAGGCGAAGAACCGTGTCAGTGTGGCGTTGTCTACCGAGAAACCCCCTCAAATTCATTGGACCAGTGCGTCCCCTACATAGGGGACAGCAGAGAGGAGGTTAGTAATAACGGTTGCGCCTCAGAAGGATATTTGTCCTCATGGAAGTACATATCCAACGAAGGCGGTCATTATCACTAGGAGTAAGAGCACCACTCCGATGTTTCAGGTTTCTTTATACAAGTAGGAGCCGTAATAGAGACCTCGTCCAATGTGCAGATAAATGCAAATAAAGAAAAAAGAGGCTCCGTTGGCGTGCATATTTCGAATTAATCAACCGTAATTTACATCTCGACAGATATGGGCGACGGACGAGAAAGCCGTGGCAATGTCTGATGTATAATGTATAGCGAGAAACAACCCGGTTAGAAGTTGGGAGGCCAAGCAGAGGCCAAGGAGGGACCCAAAATTCCACCAGACTGAAATATTCGAGGGTGCGGGAAGATCAACGACTGCGTCGTTGGCAATTTTTAGGAGCGGATGAGTTTTTCGAAGGCTGGCCATTATCAATAGTTCTTGTAGTTAAAAAATAACGGTGGTTTTTCAAGCCATTATTCCTGGTTAAAGTCCTGGCAGGAACCATGTCATTCGTAGTTTGTTTATTTTTAGTTGGGCTAGTTGTGGGGTTGGTGGCGGTTGCTTCAAATCCTTCTCCCTACTTTGCTGCCTTAGGGTTAGTCGTTGTGTCAGGGATGGGGTGTGGAATCTTAGTGAGCTTTGGGGGTCCGTTCTTGTCTCTTGTATTGTTCTTAATTTATCTAGGGGGGATGTTGGTGGTTTTTGCTTATTCAGCTGCACTTGCGGCTGAACCTTATCCCGAAGGGTGACTTAGCGGACCAGTGGCTGTCTATACAGGAATATATTTAGTTGTGGTAATACTAGGAAGCTTGCCCTTTTGAGGTGAGTGGTATGAAATGTCCTGAGTTCCGGCGGATGAGACGGGGGAATTCCTGTTAACTCGGGGGGATGGTAGTGGAGTGTCTTTGATATACTCTTTTGGTGGAGGAGCACTTGTTCTTAGCGCATGAATGCTTTTATTAACTTTATTTGTTGTCCTCGAGTTAACTCGGGGGTTAGGGCGAGGTACGGTTCGTGCGGTTTAATAAAAATAATTATCGGAAGCCTATAATAATGGCAAGAGTAAGGGTTAACACGAATATGGCGAGATGGGTTAGAAGGAGGCCACGTTGGAGGTTACTTATTGTTGAAATCATTGGTTGATTCGAAGAAATTACAGCCTTAGGGCCAACTTTCTCGAGTCAGGTTTGATCTACTACTTGGCCTGCGAGCTTTTGGCCTATTGTCATGCTCATTTTGGGCACGCCTCGATGTACAACTATGGGGAAAAATCCTAGCATGTTTGAGAAGCGATGGGGAGTTGAGTATGGAGTTGCTTTAAACTGTTTGGCTACAATACTTGCCAGTTCAATGGCAATAAATAGGCCAAATAGTGTAACAATAATGGCCGCTATTTTCAGGATGGGATGTATAGTTATTAGAGGTGTTTTTTCAGGTAGAATATAGCTTGTTAATAATAGTCCGGATGCGATGCTTCCTCAGGCTAGTCGTTTTAAAGGTTTAATTACGTGGGGGCTGTTCTCATTGACTGGGGAGAAAGGGTTAATTCGAGGTCGGCCTATAACTACGTAGTAAACGATGCGAATGCTATAGGCTGCTGTTAAGGCAGTGGCTACTAGGGTGAGGGCAAGGGCTCAGGCGTTAAGGTACGATGTGTTTAATGCTTCAATAATTGCGTCTTTAGAGAAGAAGCCGGCTAGAAAGGGAGTGCCTGTTAATGCAAGACTGCCGAGGGCAAGACAGGCACAGGTAAAGGGGGCAAGTCGGTGTACTCCCCCCATCTTACGGATATCTTGCTCGTCATTGAGGCAGTGGATAATAGAGCCGGCACAGATAAACAGTATTGCTTTGAAAAATGCATGAGTACAAATGTGTAGGAAGGCAAGTTGGGGTTGGTTTAGTCCAATGGTTACTATCATTAGGCCTAGTTGGCTGGAGGTAGAAAATGCAATGATTTTCTTGATGTCGTTTTGGGTTAAGGCACAGAGGGCTGTGAAGAGGGTGGTTAAGGCTCCAAGTCACAGGCAGATGGTTAAGGCTGTGGGACAAGTTGCTAATAGGTCCGAAAATCGAATAAGCAGGAAAATGCCTGCTACGACCATGGTGCTTGAGTGTAAGAGGGAAGAGACGGGAGTAGGGCCTTCCATGGCCGCAGGGAGTCAAGGGTGAAGGCCAAATTGTGCTGATTTACCAGTTGCTGCAATGATAGTAGCGATTAGAGGAGGCAGTGCTTGTTTGTCTTGGGCAAGCTGGTTAATTTCGTCAATTTGTCAGGAGTTAAGGGCTCCGAGGGTTCAGCCTATGAGGAATAAAAGGCCGATATCTCCTACTCGGTTGTACGCGACTGCTTGAAGTGCTGCTGTATTAGCATCTGCCCGTGAATGTCATCAACCAATTAGGAGGAAGGACATTATTCCAACACCCTCTCAGCCGATGAATAGCTGGTATAAATTGTTGGCAGTGACAAGTACTATTATAGCAAGAAGGAAGACGAGAAGATATGTGAAGAATCGGGCAATGTTTTTGTCGCTGTCCATGTATCAGAGGGTAAAGTCTAAAATTGATCATGTAACATATAAGGCAACGGGAATAAATACTAAAGCATAAAAATCGAAGTCGCAGCTGACAGTTATGTGGAATGATTCGGTGTTAATTAGAGGTCATGAGTTAGTAGTAGTATCGGGTTTGGAGTAAAAATAATATGAGAGTGGGACAAGACTCACTAAGAAGCCCAGTATGACAGCTGTTTTAATTCGAGCTGCTAGACTGTGGGGGGTCTCTTTGCTTGGAAAAAGACGGGCCAGGACGGGGGCGCTTAGTAGAGTGAGTACCAGAATAATAGCAGACGTAGTATAGACTGAAGGTACTTGCATAGCTACTACTTGGATTTGCACCAAGAGTTTTTGGTTCCTAAGACCAACGGATGAGCTGTTATCCTTTAGGAGCAGGGTCCGAGAAGAGCCCAGGATTTCAACCTGGGGTACGAAGGTTAGCAACCTCAGTTGCAGGCAGGCCTCTCTCGGTGGACAAGAGGGGTTTAACCACTATTTCCAGAATCACAATCTGGCGTTTTGGTTAAACTATGCCTACATCTGAATCAACCCCAGATCAGGGAGGGGTTGAGTATTAAGAGAAGGAGGGGGAATAGGTGTAGTACCATAAGCAGGTGCTCTCGGGTGAAAGAGGGTGGTAGTGCTATAATATGTTCGGGGAGCGGCCCTCGTTGTGTTATCAAGAACATGTATAGCGAATAGCCTGCGGTAATCAGGGTTCCGGTACCTGTAAGGATAATTGTTCATCATGATCAGTTTCATAAGCCTACGATGACGGTGAGTTCTGCCATGAGGTTAGGGAGAGGAGGTAGAGCCAAGTTGGCGATTGTTGCAATAAATCATCATGCCGTTATTAGAGGGAGAGTTATTTGTAGGCCTCGGGCTAAGACCATAGTTCGAGTGTGGGTTCGTTCGTAGTTAGTGTTAGCTAGACAGAAGAGGGCAGAAGAGGTTAGACCGTGGGCAATTATTAAAACTAAAGCACCGGTGAAGCCCCATGATGTTTGGGTTAGAATGCCAGCTACAACAAGGCCTATGTGACCTACTGAAGAATAGGCAATAAGAGATTTTAGGTCTGTTTGTCGAAGACAAATGGATCCTGTTATAATTACACCCCAGAGGGCTAAAACAATAAAAGGATAGGCTAGGTCCTTTGTTAATGGGTTCAAGACCACCAGGACTCGTATCATACCGTATCCGCCGAGTTTCAGGAGTACTGCGGCAAGAATTATTGAGCCTGCAATTGGAGCTTCTACATGTGCTTTAGGGAGTCATAGGTGAACCCCGTATAGTGGCATTTTAACTAGGAAGGCGAGAAGGCATGCTGCTCATCAGAAGTTGTCTGCCCAGTAGGTGGAGGTGCCGGGCTGAGTATAATGGAGTGTAAGTATTGAGAGGGTGCCAGTGGTGTTTTGTAGAAGTAAGAGGGCAACTAGAAGGGGGAGAGATCCCGCTAATGTATAAAAGAGAAAGTAGGTGCCTGCATTTAGTCGTTCTGTTTGATTTCCTCAACGGGTAATTAGAAAGAGGGTGGGAATGAGTGTTGCTTCAAACATAATATAAAAGAGGATCACTTCTGTTGCACTAAAGGCAAGGATTAAGAAGCACTGGAGAGTAATTATTAGGGTGATGTATAGTCGTTGTCGGTGGATTGGCTCAGAGGCCATGTGATTTTGGCTGGCAATAATTATTAAGGGAAGGAGTCAGCAAGAGAGGATCAATAGTGGGCTTGAGAGGGGATCAACTCCTGTGAGAGGGGTTAAATAGGCTCATCCTGTATCTCAGGGCTTTTTTATCCAGATTAGGCTGACAGCGGCGATTAAAAGACCATTGGTTGTAGCTACTTGCCAGAATCATTTGGCTGGAGAGAGCCAAGTTGCTGGGATAAGTATTATTGTTGGAATAAGAATTTTTAGCATTGTAGTAAGTTGAGGTTTTGTAGGCGGTCTGTGCCGTGGGTGCGAGCCGTGGCAACTAGGAGGGCAAGGCCTGCACCGGCTTCACAGGCTGAGAAGGCAAGTAGTAGTATCGGAGCAACTGAAAAACCGCTGGAGTTTAGTTGTAGGGATCATAAGGAGAGGGCAACGAATAGAGATAGTATTATTCCTTCTAGACATAAAAGTGCTGAGAGAAGATGGGTTCGGTGGAATGTAAGCCCAGTAAGGCCTAATGTGAAGGCTGTTGAGAAGGCAAAGTGGATTGGTGTCATTAGACAAATACGGAGTTTAACCGTAATCTTCTGAGCCGAAATCAAATGTTTTTTTTAAACTAAGCGCCTATTCAGCTCACTCTAGTCCCCCTTGTAGCCATTCATAAATGAGGCCAATAGTTAGCAGGAGAAGAACAGCGGAGGCTCAAAAGAAAGTTATTAGGGGAGATGCAAGTTGATCTCCCCAGGGCAGGGGAAGTAGAAGGGCAATTTCAAGGTCGAACAGGAGAAATAAGATTGCGACCAGAAAGAAGCGAAGTGAGAAAGGGAGTCGAGCTGATCCCAGTGGGTCAAAGCCGCATTCGTAAGGGGACAGTTTCTCATAATCTGGAGTTATTTGGGGAAGTCAAAAGGATACGATTGCCAGAACAGTGGATAGGGCAATGGCAATAACAATGCAGGTTGTAATTAGGCTCGTCATGTGTCTTTCCTTGGACTTTAACCAAGACCAGGTGATTGGAAGTCACTTATACTTGTCATTAATACTAGAAAGACTAAGATCCTCATCAGTAGATGGAGATATATAAGAACAGTCAGACAACGTCTACAAAATGTCAGTATCAAGCAGCTGCCTCAAATCCGAAGTGGTGAGTAGATGTGAAGTGATATTGGACTTGGCGGAGAAGGCAGACAGCTAAGAATGTGGAGCCAATAATTACGTGGAGCCCATGGAAGCCAGTGGCTACAAAGAAGGTTGAGCCGTATACTCCGTCTGCAATAGTGAACGGAGCTTCATAGTATTCAAGTCCTTGAAGAAATGTGAAGTAAAACCCTAAAAGGATTGTAAGTGTGAGAGATTGAATCGCCTGTTTTCGCTCGCCTTCCATAATGCTATGGTGAGCTCAAGTAACGGTTACTCCTGAAGCGAGAAGAACGGCTGTGTTTAGTAGAGGGACTTCGAAGGGGTCAAGAGTGGTAATGCCTGTGGGAGGTCAGCACCCGCCAAGTTCAGGAGTAGGAGCCAGGCTAGAGTGGTAGAAGGCCCAGAAAAAACCTAAGAAAAAGAAAACTTCCGAGGTGATAAATAAAATTATGCCGTAACGAAGGCCTTTTTGAACTGGTGGAGTATGGTGACCTTGAAATGTTCCTTCTCGAACAATATCTCGCCATCATTGGTACATTGTTAATAAGAGAAGAATAGTCCCGAGGGTTATTAGAACGATAGAGTTGAAGTGGAATCAGATTGCAAGGCCGGACGTTATTAACAGGGCGGCAACTGCGCCTGTTAGTGGTCAAGGGCTGGGGTCAACTATATGGAATGCGTGTGCTTGATGGGCCATTAGACGTTCTCTTGGAGATATAAACTTAATAGAAGTACAAAGACGTATGCCTGGATTATAGCGACAGCAACTTCTAGTAAGGTTAGTAGGAAGAGAACAGAGGCGGTTAAGAGGGCGACAGTTGGTATTGAGGAGGCTAGAACGAAAGCAGCAGTTGCAATTAGTTGAATCAGTAGATGTCCTGCTGTTAGGTTAGCAGTGAGTCGCACTCCTAGCGCTAGTGGTCGAATAAAAAGGCTAATAGTCTCAATAATAATTAGGACCGGGATTAGAAGTGGGGGTGTGCCTTCTGGGAGAAGGTGTCCTAAAGCAGCTGTTGGCTGGTTTCGTAGGCCGATTAGGACGGTAGCTAGTCAGAATGGCACGGCAAGGCCCATATTTAGAGAGAGCTGCGTGGTTGGCGTAAAGGTATAAGGCAGGAGGCCAAGTATATTAAGTGTTAGTAAAAAGAGTATAAGCGAGGTTAACAGGGCTGCTCATTTGTGTCCTGGTAGGTTAAGCGGGAGGAGGAGCTGTTGAGTAAATCGGTTAATAAATCAGCCTTGCAGTGTTAACATTCGGTTAGTAACTCACTGTGGGGAAGGTTTGGGAAAAAGGACTCAGGGGAGCACTAAGGCCAGACCTATAAGGGGAATGCCCAAGAAAGTTGGGCTTATAAACTGGTCAAAGAAGCTTAATGTCATGGCCAGGCTCAGGGTGTTGTAGGGGGAGTCTCTGTGCTCTGAGACGTTGGTTCGTTGGAAAAAGTGTGTGCTAAGACTTTAGGAGGAATAATGGTTAGAAAAACCAGCCAGGAGAACAAAAAAATTGCAAATCATGGGGATGGGTTCAGTTGCGGCATGTCACTAAGGGTGGTTGGGGACCACCAATCTTCAGCTTAAAAGGCTAACGCTAGACCCAATTTAGCTACTTAGTGAAGCGTCTTGCAGTATTAAGGAGGACCAGTTCTCAAAGTGTTCTAGGGGAACTGCCTCTACGACGATAGGTATAAAGCTGTGGTTAGCTCCACAAATCTCGGAGCATTGGCCATAGAATACGCCGGGGCGAGATGCAATAAATGCTGTTTGGTTTAGTCGTCCAGGGACGGCGTCTATTTTTACGCCCAGGGCGGGAACTGCTCACGAGTGAAGTACATCTTCGGCGGAGACAAGGACTCGGACTGGGGATTCTACAGGAACGACCATCCGGTGGTCTGTTTCTAGAAGGCGGAATTGTCCGGGAGCTAGGTCTTGAGTAGGAATTATGTAGGAATCAAAGCCTAAGTCTTCGTAGTCTGTGTATTCATAGCTTCAATATCATTGATGGCCTATGGCTTTAATAGTGAGGTGGGGGTCATTAATCTCGTCCATTAAATAAAGAATTCGTAAGGATGGAAGTGCAATTAAAATAAGGATTACTGCAGGAAGGATCGTTCAGATTACTTCAATTTCTTGAGAATCCAGAATGTACTTGTTTGTTAGTTTAGTGGATACTATTGCAATAATAATGTAAAGGACTAAAGTGCTAATTAAAAATACAATTATTAAAGCGTGGTCGTGGAAATGTAAAAGTTCCTCTATAACAGGGGAAGCTGCATCTTGGAAGCCTAATTGTGATGGATGTGCCATTATCTTAAGATACGCGGGATTTTAACCCACAATTCGGCCTTGACAAAGCGGTGTAATAACCTGTTTTACTAATATCTTATTAAGAAAGTGGCAGAGCGGTTATGTGGCTGGCTTGAAACCAGTTTATGGGGGTTCGACTCCTCCCTTTCTCGTTATTTTCCCTGCACTTGAACAAAGGCAGGTTCTTCAAATGTGTGATAGGGGGGCGGGCAGCCATGAAGTCATTCTACGTTTGTTATTGTCAGTTCTACTGCAGTAACTTCACGTTTTGCGGCGAATGCTTCTCATAAAATAAACAAGAACATAATGACAGCAACTAGTGAGATTAGGGAGCCAATTGAGGAAACTGTATTTCAAAGGGTGTAGGCGTCTGGGTAGTCTGAGTATCGTCGAGGCATTCCGGCTAGTCCCAGGAAGTGTTGAGGGAAGAAGGTCAAGTTTACCCCAACAAACATTACTCCGAAGTGGATTTTGGTTCATGTTGAGTGCAGAGTGTAACCCGTGAAAAGAGGGAATCAGTGGACAAAGGCTGCGACAATTGCAAATACAGCGCCTATAGAGAGGACGTAGTGGAAGTGGGCTACTACGTAATATGTGTCGTGAAGAACAATATCTAGAGAGGAGTTGGCTAGGACAATACCGGTTAGTCCGCCCACAGTAAACAGGAAAATAAACCCCAGTGCTCATAAAAGGGGCGTTTCTCATTTAATTGAACCACCGTGTAGGGTGGCAAGTCAGCTGAAGACTTTTACACCTGTTGGGATGGCAATAATTATTGTGGCTGAGGTAAAGTATGCTCGTGTATCAACGTCTATACCAACTGTGAATATATGGTGGGCTCAGACAATGAATCCTAGAAGGCCAATTGCTATCATGGCTCAAACCATTCCTATATACCCGAAAGGTTCTTTTTTGCCTGAGTAGTAGGCAACGATGTGGGAAATTATTCCAAATCCGGGTAAAATAAGGATGTATACTTCGGGATGTCCAAAGAATCAGAATAAGTGTTGGTATAAAATTGGGTCTCCTCCTCCGGCTGGGTCAAAGAAGGTAGTATTTAGATTTCGGTCTGTTAGAAGTATAGTAATGCCAGCAGCTAGAACAGGTAGGGAGAGGAGAAGTAGAACTGCTGTAATTAAAACAGCTCAGACAAAAAGAGGTGTCTGATACTGGGAGATAGCTGGGGGTTTCATATTAATAATTGTTGTAATAAAATTGATTGCACCTAAGATTGAAGAAATGCCAGCTAAATGTAATGAGAAGATAGTTAGGTCAACTGATGCTCCTGCATGGGCTAGATTTCCTGCTAAAGGGGGGTATACGGTTCAGCCAGTCCCAGCCCCAGCCTCTACGCCTGATGAGGCTAAGAGGAGGAGGAAGGAGGGAGGGAGGAGTCAAAAGCTCATGTTATTTATTCGGGGGAAGGCCATATCGGGGGCCCCAATTATCAATGGAATTAATCAGTTTCCGAACCCGCCAATCATGATGGGCATTACTATAAAGAAGATTATTACAAAAGCATGGGCTGTTACAATGACGTTATAGATTTGGTCGTCTCCGAGAAGAGCGCCAGGCTGGCTTAGTTCGGCTCGGATAAGTAGGCTTAGGGCTGTGCCCACTATACCGGCTCAGGCTCCGAATACTAAATATAGGGTGCCAATATCTTTATGGTTAGTTGAGAATAGTCAACGGGTGGTTGCCACAGGTAGGATGGCTGAGGTTTAAGCGGTGGGTTGTAGCCCCATATACAGAGGTTTGAGTCCTCTTCCTATCAAGCCTTGAGGTGTTGTCACATATCGGATTGCAAATCTGAAGTAGTCGGCTAACGCCGACCAGGGCTTTCTTACCCCGCCTTTCGCCTTTAGGCGGGGTAAGAATAGACGGAAGCTCGCTGGTTTGGGCGCTTAGCTGTTAACTAAGAGTTTGTAGGATCGAGGCCTGCCTGTCTAGAAAGGCTTTAGCTTAATTAAAGTATCTGCCTTGCACGCAGAAGATGTGGGGTAATGTCCTGCAAGTCTTAGTTATGCGTTGGCATTTACATGCTTTCATGGAAGTTTTATAGGGCTCCTGGTCTTCTGGAATTTGAGGGGTTTGCACCCATCGATTGGAGCATGGTTAGCTCCCAGTTTACTGTGCTAACTTAAAATTCCCTTGATATTACAGGCCGGGGTAGGGCCTGAGGGGGTTGCACCCTCGCAGAGGGCTTTGAAGGCCCTTGGTCTTCTGAGCTAACCTAAGTCCCTACAGTATAATTAGTGCTGTAATAGTTGGGGTTAAGGGAAGTAGCATTGTTGTTGCTGCTGCTGAGGCCGCCAAGGGGAGGGAAGTTTGGAGGGAGGGGAGGCGTCAGGGGGCGAGTCCTGAAATGGTATTGGGGGATATGGTAAGTGTTATGGCGTAGGAGAGACGAAGATAGAAGTAGAGGCTGAGTAGTGCACTGAGGGCGGCTAGGGTTGCTGTTGGTGCGAGCTCTTGTTTAGTTAACTCTTGTAAGATAAGCCATTTTGGTATAAATCCGGATAGTGGGGGGAGACCTCCCAGGGATAGGAGGATTAATGGTGTTAAGGCGGTGATGACCGGCGCTTTTGCTCATGAGGTAGCGAGGGAATTAATTGTCGTTACATTAGTGTATTTGAAGATGATGAAGGTTGAAAATGTCATAACAAGGTAGGTTAAGAGCGCTAAAAAGGTTAGAGAAGGCGCGAATTGTAGTACAAGGATCATTCACCCTAGGTGGGCAATCGATGAGTAGGCAAGAATTTTTCGCAGCTGGGTTTGATTTAGCCCTCCTCAGCCTCCAACAAGAGTTGAAGCTAGTCCTAAAATAATTAGTATTGTTGAATTGGGGGCGTGGAGCTGCAGGAGGAGTGCGAAGGGTGCAAGTTTTTGTCAGGTGGATAGGACTAATCCCGTGGTAAGGTTTAATCCCTGAAGTACTTCTGGTAGTCAAGAGTGGACTGGGGCTAGGCCAATCTTGAGGGCTAGTGCTATGGTTGCTATGGTAAGGGGCAGAGCATGTGTTATTTGTATTAGGTCCCACTGTCCTGTAAGTCAAGCGTTGGTCGTGCTGGCAAATAGAAGTATTGCCGCTGCTGCAGCCTGTGTGAGGAAATACTTTGTGGCAGCTTCTACAGCTCGGGGATGGTGGTGTTGGGCTATAAGTGGAATAATAGCTATAGTATTTATTTCAAGACCTATCCATGCAAGGAGTCAGTGAGAGCTTGCGAAAGTAATTGTGGTGCCCAGGCCTAGTCCAAGTAGGAGGGTAGTTAAGATGTAGGGATTCATTAGTGAGGGATGGATTTTAACCAACATTTTTGGGGTATGGGCCCAAAAGCTTAATTTAGCTGACCTAACTAGGAAGTGGTGTAGCGGAAGCACTAAGAGTTTTGATCTCTTCAGGTAGGGTTCGAATCCCTTCTTTCTAAGGAGGTGGGGGGATTTTAACCCCCATGTTCCACCCTATCAAAGTGGCCCTTTAGTTCAGGCACAGCTCCTCTTTAAAGTTGTGGGGGTAATCCAGCAAAAGCGGTTGGAAGTGCCAGGTGTCAAATGACGAGGGCGAGGGTGATGGGCAAGAAGTTTTTTCAGATGAGGTGTATTAGCTGATCATACCGGAATCGGGGGTATGATGCACGTACTCAAAGAAATAGGAGGGAGAGCATGGCAGCTTTTGTCATCAGGTTTGCGGCGGTAAGTTCTGGGAAGACAGGGCTATGGAAGGCACCTAGGAACAGTGCGGCGGAAAGTGTATTTATAAGAAGAATATTAGCGTATTCAGCTAAGAAAAAGAGGGCAAACGGGCCTCCGGCATATTCAACATTAAATCCAGAAACTAGTTCAGATTCCCCCTCTGTAAGGTCAAAGGGTGCTCGGTTAGTTTCTGCTAGGGTTGAGATATATCATATAGCTGCTAGAGGTCAGGCTGGCAAAATTAGTCAGACGCTTTCTTGCGCTACGCTGAAGGTTTGAAGGGTGAAGCCTCCGGTAAAAATAATTACGCTTAATAAAATTAGCCCTAGGCTCACTTCATAGGAAATTGTTTGTGCTACGGCTCGTAAAGCCCCAATCAGAGCATACTTTGAATTGGATGCTCATCCTGAGCCTAGAATTGAGTAGACTGCAAGACTAGAGATTGCTAGGACAAAAAGGACTCCAAGGTTAAGGTCTGCAACTGGATACGGGAGGGGTATAGGGGTTCATAAGAGTAGGGCGAGGGTAAGCGCTAGTATTGGCGCTAGCAGGAATAGTACGGGTGAGGAGGTAGAAGGTCGAACAGGTTCTTTAATAAAGAGTTTTACACCGTCTGCAATTGGTTGAAGCAGGCCGTAAGGTCCTACAATATTTGGTCCTTTTCGGAGTTGTATATATCCTAGGACCTTCCGTTCAATTAGAGTCAAAAAAGCTACGGCTAGTAGGACTGGGACGATATAAGCAAGGGGGTTAATAAGGTAGGTGATTAGGGAATATATCATTGTTAAGAGGAGGACTTGAACCTCCGTAGAAAGGGCTTAGATCTTTTGCAATAGCCAGTCTCTGCCATCTTAACCTGCTATGTTTTCAAGCTATCATCAGAATATTTATGCCCTTTTGCCTATTTTAGTTGGTTTCGCTAGGTGTGGGGGAGGTGTATTTGAAATATTGGCCTCTTCTTCTCGGTCCTTTCGTACTAGAAAAGGTCATATCATAGATAGAAACTGACCTGGATTACTCCGGTCTGAACTCAGATCACGTAGGACTTTAATCGTTGAACAAACGAACCTTTAATAGCGGCTGCACCATTGGGATGTCCTGATCCAACATCGAGGTCGTAAACCCCTTGTCGATAAGGGCTCTGTAAGGAGATTGCGCTGTTATCCCTAGGGTAACTCGGTCCGTTGATCGGCTTTGCCGGATCTGATGGTCAGAAGTTCTGGTTCTTAGAGCAGAAGCTCTTGGTTGTGAAAGCATGCTTTCATTCCGCATGGGGGTTTTGTATTTCCCCAAGGTCGCCCCAACCGAAGACATTAGGGGAGGATCTACTTAGTTTGGTCTTTTGTGAAAGGGTGTTTGACGTAGGCTGCTTTGGTGTCTAAAGCTCCATAGGGTCTTCTCGTCTTATGTGGGTATCCCCGCTTCTGCACGGGGAGATCAATTTCATTGGTTGAAGAAAGGAGACAGTTAAGCCCTCGTGATGCCATTCATACAGGTCTCCATTTAAAAGACAAGTGATTGCGCTACCTTTGCACGGTCAAAATACCGCGGCCGTTAAACTTATAGTCACTGGGCAGGCGGGACCTCTTATTCGTTGGTTTTGCAAGAGGCGATGTTTTTGGTAAACAGGCGAGGCTTAGGGTGTTTGCCGAGTTCCTTCTTTCTCTTTAATCCTTTCCCTTTGGACACACCAGTGTGGGATTAACGATTTATTTGTGAGGATTTTTCCAGGTTTGGTATATTTTATTCAATGCCCTCTCTTGTTGGGGTCGTTAAGTTTCGGTGGGGGGTCCGTTCCGACATACACTTGTGCAGGGGAGGGAGCCGGGGCTCCCTTATTACTCATATTAGCAGGATTGCTCCCATGACGGCATGGGATAGCTTGATAAAATTAGGGGTTAGGATTAAATTATCAGTATCTAAGGCGAGTAACTGTAAATTTGAGCTATAACGCTTTTCAATAGGATGGCTGCTCTTAAGCCCACCTAAAAATTAGGCCTTGTTTATTGTGATCTTTATCCTCCTGGGAAGGTTGTGTCCTTTTTCAAAGGGGCTGTACCCCCTTTGACTAACTCTTCTAGTTTCTCGGTTGACAGGTTTAGGTGAGGCCTAGGTGTGGGGAGAACCAAGAAGGCTGAACTTTTATCCATTTTTCAAGCAACCAGCTATAACTAGGTTCGGTAGGTCTGTCACCGCTACTCGAAGATCTTCCCACTCTTTTGCCACAGAGAAGGGTGTGCCCTTATGATAGGCTGTCTTGGGGTAGCTCACCTAGTTTCGGGGTTTTAAACTAAAATACTCTTTGCTTAAATTTTGCTGGCTAAACCATGATGCAAAAGGTACAAGGGTTAGTCTCTGCTTCTTTGAGCTTAAAACTGGGTTATTTCATTTCTCTTTCAGCTTTCCCTTGCGGTACTTTCTCTATTGCGCTTAGATTCTTTTCTATCTCCTATACTAAGAGGGGAAAATGGTTTGCTTAATATTTTTAGTGGATGAGGGTTTATAAAGGGTGATTTTTTTGTTTTAGGGGTTTGGGCTAGCTATTTGGCTTCAGGGCAATCCGGTTTGCACGGATGTCTTCTCAGTGTAAGGGAGATGCTATACGTTGTTTAGCTATGCTCTGAGTTTTTCCAAGCGCACCTTCCGGTACGCTTACCATGTTACGACTTGCCTCCCCTTTGCAGGTCTTGCTTATTAGTAATTTTTTTCTATTAGCTCGGGGAGAGTGACGGGCGGTGTGTACGCGCTTCAGGGCCAATTTCAGCAGGGCACTCTATTCCCTGCTTACTGCTAAATCCTCCTTCAGATGTCTTTTTCAAAACATCATTCGTATTCATTATAACTATTGAATGTAGCCCATTTCTTCCCTTTCCATTCGCTACACCTCGACCTGACGTTTTGGGCTGTGCCGGTTGTGCTTACTACAAGTTCTTCACAGAGTAAGCTGACGACGGCGGTATATAGGCGGATATGGCAAGAAAAGGTGAGGTTTAACGGGGATTATCGGTTCTAGAACAGGCTCCTCTAGGTGGATCTAAAGCACCGCCAAGTCCTTTGGGTTTTAAGCTGATGCTCGTAGTACCCTGGCGGATAAAATAAGTAGTTTAGTATCGATGTTTAGGGCTAGGCATAGTGGGGTATCTAATCCCAGTTTGTGTCTTAGCTTTCGTGGAGTCAGAATTTTAAAGTCACTTTCGTGGTTGGGCTTCATATCCTCATGTGCGTATAACAGCTTTGAGGTCGTTTAGCTTTAGTTTCAATTGTCTCTTAACCACTCTTTACGCCGAAAGTCATCAACTTGAGTCTCTCGTATAACCGCGGTGGCTGGCACGATATTTACCGACCCTGTAAACACTAACTAAGTCAAGTTTTCACTCATAGCTTAATATTTGTCACTGCTGAATTCCCTTGAGGGTGTGGCTTAGCAAGGCGTCGTGGGCTAAAAATTATTGTGCCTGATACCGGCTCCTCGTCTCCATCCAGGAGCTTGTGGGGCATTCTCACAGGGGTGCGGATACTTGCATGTGTAAGTTTAGTTAAAGTTGATGGCAAAGTCAGGACCAAGCCTTTGTGCTTTCGGAGCTTTCTAGGGCTCATCTTAACATCTTCAGTGTTATGCTTTACTTAAGCTACGATAGC